ACAGGCATAGGTCAACTAAACGGTATTCCTATAGCAATTGGGGTTATGGATTTTCAGTTTATGGGAGGTAGTATGGGATCCGTAGTAGGCGAGAAAATCACCCGTTTGATCGAGTATGCTACTAATGAATCTCTACCTGTCATTATTGTGTGTGCTTCTGGGGGAGCGCGCATGCAAGAAGGAAGTTTGAGCTTGATGCAAATGGCTAAAATATCTTCTGCTTCATATAATTATCAATCAAATAAAAAGTTATTCTATGTATCAATTCTGACATCTCCTACAACTGGTGGAGTGACAGCAAGTTTTGGTATGTTGGGAGATGTCATTATTGCTGAACCTAATGCCTACATTGCATTTGCGGGTAAAAGAGTAATTGAACAAACATTGAATAAGACAGTGCCTGATGGTTCACAATCGGCTGAATATTTATTCCATAAGGGCTTATTCGATCCAATTGTACCACGTAATCCTTTAAAAGGCGTTCTGAGTGAGTTATTTCAACTTCACGGTTTCCTTCCTTTGAATCAAAATAAAAAAGAAAATTAAAATAGAGCACTAGACCCAGTTATTTGTAGCTAACAAGTCTTTCGTTCATCGTAATCAAAAAAACTAAGAAAAATGGTGATTTCTTTGGTAACATAAGTTCCATTTGTGGGAAGAGTCAGAAGGTGGAATTACTTTTTCTTTTTCCCTCTAGATCCATTTTTATCTTACTTCTATTCATGATTAGTACCAATCATTCTATCAACAGGATAAAAGGGTGAATTTTTTTCTTCCTGAGCAATTGAATTGGGAAAAAGAAAAATACAAATTTTCTCTCACCTTCTTAGGTATTAATACATTCATAGGTAGCAATACAGACAATAATAAAAAATAGAAAATATAGAAATAAAATAGAAAAATATAGAAAGAAGAAATATAGAATAGAGATGATTTCTATATCTACCGAGAACCCCATTTTTACTATGAATCCCTGTTTGTTGGATCAGGTTAGTTAGAGTCGTGAACTGATAAGAAACTCTTTTATATTCGTGTAAAAAGTAACTTAATTTAGTTTTATATTAGATCCCTTGCACTTATTAACTAGTTATTGTTATTTATAATAGATATAGTTATCATAAGACCTCTTTATAAGAGGTACAAATATTAAATCGAGGTACCCATTCTATGACAGATCTTAACTTACCCTCTATTTTTGTGCCCTTAGTAGGCCTAGTATTTCCGGCAATTGCAATGGCTTCATTATCTCTTTATGTCCAAAAAAATAAGATTGTCTAGATACGATGGGAACAAATCTTATCAATTTATTTGAACACTGACTAGATTATAATACAGACTAGATTATAATACAGATATTTATTTAGTGTAATATGGTACGATATGTGGCTCTTTCTGAACACAAATGTTGTTATCCACGTAGATAGATTATATCTGCTGCAAGTTAATGTATTTGACTAATTACTACTAATGCTTCGCATCAGAATAGTGCTAGTTGATGAGAGTTACTTCAGCATCAAGAAAAGTAAAGTCAAATTACATTTGGATTATTTTATTCTCTCAATTCCAATCGAATACAACTGGATCTAGTATAGTATGAACTGGCGATCAGAACATATATGGATAGAACTTATAACGGGGTCTCGAAAAACAAGTAATTTTTGCTGGGCCTGTATCCTTTTTTTAGGTTCACTAGGATTCTTAGTGGTTGGAACTTCCAGTTATCTTGGTAGGAATCTGATATCTGTATTTCCATCCCAGCAAATCATTTTTTTTCCACAAGGTATTGTCATGTCTTTCTATGGGATTGCGGGACTATTCATTAGCTCCTATTTGTGGTGCACAATTTCGTGGAATGTAGGTAGTGGTTATGACCGATTCGATAGAAAAGAAGGAATAGTGTGTATTTTTCGTTGGGGATTTCCGGGAATAAATCGCCGCATCTTCCTTCGCTTCCTTATGCGAGATATCCAATCAATCAGAATGCAGGTTAAAGAGGGTCTTTATCCTCGTCGTGTCCTTTATATGGAAATCAGAGGCCAAGGAGCCATTCCCTTGACTCGTACTGATGAGAATTTTACTCCACGAGAAATTGAACAAAAAGCTGCTGAATTGGCCTATTTCTTGCGCGTACCGATTGAAGGAAAAAGAAACTGAAAAATAACTGTATTTCTCAGTATGAGGGAAAAACTTGCTAACCCCCTTTTATTTACTACAACTGAAGTTTCTTCAGAATGCTCATTCGAGCAAATAAATTTTATTTTATGTTAAAGAATAAGTTTTTGTATACCAAAACTATTTTGTATATGTACAGAGCCCAACTCCATTCTTTAAATATATCCGAAATTTATTTCGTAATAATAAATTCGTCTTTTTAGGTTCAAGATTGGGAATTGATACCCTATTTCTGGAATGTGTTTAGGCGGTGAAAGTGAAACATTTCGAAAAAATTCATTGATCGGGGGGCTCGTCTCGAAATCTGAATAATATTTGTAAAGAAAAAGGAAAAAATGAAGATGAAATTGGTTCAATTTGCCCAATTGAGATATCTGGAAATACTATTTTCTTTTCTTATTTTTTTTTCATACGAATCAAAAAGGAGTTTGATTCTATTTTTCTATTCTTTATAGATCCAAGGACTCAATTTTTACACAAAAATGAGAATAGATCCATAGGCTCGATACCTTGTTATATAACTCGTTCTTTAGAAAAATATCAGATAGAGTCAACGATTGAAGCAAGTTCATTACCAATTAATTCCCAGATAAAAAATGAAAAAAAAGAAAGCATTGATTTCCATACCATATCTTGTATCTATAGTATTTTTGCCCTGGTGGGTCTCTCTCTCATTTAATAAAAGTCTGGAACCTTGGATTACTAACTGGTGGAATAGCGAGCAATCCGAAACCTTTTTGAATGATATTCAAGAGAAAAACGTTCTAGAAAGATTCATAGAACTAGAAGAACTATTCCTCTTGGACGAAATGATAAAAGAAAACCCAGAGACACATATACAAAAGTTTCGTATAGAAATACACAAGCAAACAATACAATTGATCAAAACACACAATGAATATAATCTCCATATCATTTTGCATTTCTCCACAAATATAATCTGTTTTGTTATTCTAGGTGGTTATTTTTTTCTGAGTAATGAAGAACTTATCATTCTTAATTCTTGGATTCAGGAATTATTGTATAACTTAAGTGACACAATAAAGGCTTTTTCTATTCTTTTAATCACTGATTTATGGATCGGATTTCACTCCACCCATGGTTGGGAACTAATGATTGGTTCGGTCTACAACGATTTTGGATTGGCTCATAACGATCAAATTATATCTGGTCTTGTTTCCACTTTTCCAGTTATTCTAGATACAATTGTGAAATATTGGATTTTCCATTATTTAAATCGTGTATCTCCTTCACTTGTAATTATTTATCATTCAATGAATGAATGAAGAACTCATTTGATCTCTCGATATCAATCAAATCATAACATAATCTTTTTTCGTGTATAAAAAAAGCATTTTCAATCTTACTTATTCTTTATATTTCTTTTCTACCTGTTAAAGGTATTCATCCTATCCTATCCTATATATACTATATTCCACTACAATTATTCCAGTATAATAGCAGATTCGTGGGTAGGGAACTATATTAGCTACCTATCTAATTTATTGTAGAAATTCCGTGATCAATGATTGTACCATGCAAAATAGAAATACTTTTTTGGGGGTAAAGGAGCAGATAACTCGATCCATTTTTGTATCGATCATGATATATGTAATAACTCGGGCATCTATTTCAAATGCATATCCCATTTTTGCACAACAGGGTTATGAAAATCCACGAGAAGCAACTGGACGAATTGTATGTGCCAATTGTCATTTAGCTAGTAAGCCCGTGGATATTGAAGTTCCCCAAGCTGTGCTTCCTGATACTGTATTTGAAGCAGTTGTTCGAATCCCTTATGATATGCAACTGAAACAAGTTCTTGCTAATGGTAAAAAAGGGGCTTTGAATGTGGGGGCTGTTCTTATTTTACCCGAAGGATTCGAATTAGCCCCTCCCGATCGCATTTCTCCTGAAGTGAAAGAAAAGATGGGAAATCTGTCTTTTCAGAATTATCGTCCCAATAAAAAAAATATTATTGTGATAGGTCCCGCTCCTGGTCAGAAATATAGTGAAATCGTCTTTCCTATTCTTTCCCCCGACCCTGCTACGAAAAAAGACGTTCACTTTTTAAAATATCCTATATATGTAGGTGGGAACAGAGGAAGGGGACAGATTTATCCTGATGGAAGCAAAAGTAACAATACAGTCTATAATGCTACATCAGCAGGTATAGTAAGCAAAATAGTACGTAAAGAAAAGGGGGGATATGAAATAACCATAATTGATGCATCGGACGGACATCAGGTGGTTGATATTATACCTCGAGGACCAGAACTTCTTGTTTCAGAGGGTGAATCCATCAAGCTTGATCAACCATTAACAAGTAATCCAAATGTGGGGGGCTTTGGTCAGGGAGATGCAGAAATAGTGCTTCAAGATCCATTACGCATCCAAGGTCTTTTGTTCTTCTTGGCATCTGTGATTTTGGCACAAATTTTTTTGGTTCTTAAAAAGAAACAATTTGAAAAGGTTCAATTGTACGAAATGAATTTCTAGATCCAGACATTCCTTAATAGCAAGTAAAAAAAAAAAAGAGTTTCGTTTTTGAGATGTTTAGAATTCATTAATGGACAATAAGCATACAAATAAAAAGGAAGAAAATACATATCGATGGGATAAATGAAAGGAACAAATACTTATAGGGGGGATTACTAGTCTTCTTAATCTTCTATTCGACACAAGAAAAAGGACTTTTCTTGTGTCGTTTTGTATCGAAAAAATAATGATTTTTTCTCTTGTTCATCAAAGATTACTATTCCTTCTTTTCCGGGTCTATGGGGACTCCTTTCTTTAGATTCATAAAAAGTATTGGACAAACAAAAAAA